TTGCGTTGATTATTTTCGACTAATCATAAGGATATTGGGACGTTATATATAATCTTCGGGATATGGTGTGGTCTAGTAGGGACTGGTTTAAGTTTATTAATTCGGTTCGAGCTAGGTACAGCATCCGCTTTCCTGGGAGATGATCATTTCTATAACGTTATTGTTACTGCTCATGCTTTTGTTATAATTTTTTTTATGGTTATACCTCTTATAATTGGGGGTTTCGGAAATTGAATGGTTCCTCTATTAATTGGGGCTCCTGATATAAGATTCCCTCGAATGAATAATATAAGTTTTTGGTTACTACCTCCTTCTTTCAGTTTACTGCTTGTCTCAAGGATGGTTGAAGGTGGGGCTGGAACAGGGTGGACTGTCTACCCTCCTCTGTCAGGGCCTATTGCTCATGGGTCTGTTTCGGTAGACTTAGTAATTTTTTCGTTGCACCTAGCAGGGATATCTTCAATTTTAGGAGCTATTAATTTCATTACTACGATCTTTAACATACGCTCTCCTGGAATTATTTTTGAACGGTTGAGCCTATTCGTCTGATCTATTCTTGTTACAGCCTTCTTGCTTCTTCTTTCTCTTCCGGTTTTAGCTGGGGCTATTACTATGCTTCTAACTGACCGTAATTTCAATACAAGATTCTTCGACCCTGCGGGAGGAGGAGACCCGATCTTGTATCAACATCTATTCTGGTTCTTCGGGCATCCTGAAGTTTATATTTTAATTCTACCAGGTTTTGGGATGATTTCTCATATACTAAGTAATTTCTCCTCAAAGCCTGCCTTTGGGACTCTAGGGATGATTTATGCAATAATCTCTATTGGTATTCTTGGTTTTATTGTATGGGCTCATCACATATTTACTGTAGGAATGGATGTAGACACTCGGGCTTATTTTACTGCTGCTACTATGGTAATTGCGGTGCCTACGGGGATCAAGGTCTTTAGGTGAATAATAACATTGTACGGGAGCCGAGGCCCATATAGTGCAAGCATGTACTGGGTCCTAGGATTCATTTTTCTTTTTACTCTAGGGGGTCTAACAGGAATTGTCTTATCTAATTCTTCCCTTGACATTGTACTCCATGATACCTATTACGTAGTAGCCCACTTCCACTATGTACTTTCCATAGGGGCTGTCTTCGCCATTTTCGGGGGATTTGTTTACTGATTCCCTGTAATAAGAGGTTTAACTCTTCACGAGCGGTGGGCAAAGGCTCATTTCATTATTATGTTTTTGGCTGTTAACTTCACCTTCTTCCCTCAACACTTCTTAGGTCTAGCTGGGATGCCTCGGCGTTACTCCGATTACCCTGATGCTTACTATAAGTGAAACCAGGTCTCTTCATTCGGTTCATTGATGTCTATTGTGGCAGTAATGATGTTTGTTTTCCTGTTATGAGAAGCTTTAGTTGCACAGCGTAGTGTCCTTTTCAGACTAGCCCCTTCGATGTCTCGGGAGTGAGAAGACTGCTTACCTCCAGATTTCCATAGTAATACAGAAACATCCGTTTCTCCTTTCTAAAGACAAAGTATACAATATAGTACATTTCATTTACAATGAAAAGGTCCGACGATGGTGTCTTTAGCTTTCTTTTACTTAAAACGAGAGATAAATTTATAAACTGAAAAGAAAAACTAGCAAATAAATTAGTATGTTGTACTTTTTGAATAACGGTTTCTCAAATTTTAAAAAATTCTTAACCCGAAATGAGAAGATCTAATTTGGAGAATATATTCTATGTAGCAAAATGGAAGAAGTATCAAAAATTAGGGACGAAAAGTCTTCAATTCTCAAGTTATCTGGATTCCCTGCTAAATACATTTAGTGTAGAAAAGACAGTCTGTCGGTTTTTAGGTCGACAGAAGGAAATATATTTTATTTTACTTATTCTAAGATTAATATTTTAATGAAAACCAAATAGAATTATTAATTAATAGAAATATTTTTAATGTAGCGGGATAATAACTAAATCCTATTTATGGGAAAATTAGTAGTAATAGATAAAAAGCTTAAAGGAACTCGGCAAATATGTACTTCGACTGTTTACCAAAAACATAGCCCTAAGAAAATAATTTTGGGTGAAGCCTGCCCTATGATCTAATTAAATGGCCGCGGTACTCTGACCGTGCTAAGGTAGCATAATCAATTGGCTTTTAAATGGAGTCTGGAATGAAAGGAGATACGGGGTACAGCTGTCTCTATGCTTTTATTACGAATTTACTAATCAGGTGAAAAGGCCTGAGAAAGAAAAAAGACGAGAAGACCCTTAGAGTTTTACTTTTTGTTGGGGCGACACAGAGTCACGAAAACACTCTGATATTTATATGACGGATTTATCATGTTTAGATAAACTACCTGAGGGATAACAGCATAATCTTTTTAAGGTTTGTGACCTCGATGTTGGACTAGGAAGTCTGCTAGCTAGCCGCTAGCAAGAGGGATTCTGTTCGAATTTTTACTCCTACATGATCTGAGTTCAGACCGGCGTAAGCCAGGTCAGTTTCTATCTTTTTAATTAAGAATTTTAGTACGAAAGGACCAAATTCTGTTTAGTAAAATTTATTTGATTTGGCAGACGAAATGCGTTTGATTTAGGGTCAAATTATAACTATTATGTTAATCGGTACTGTACTTTATGTAGAAGACTTGGTTTGCAACTAAAAAGAGGGAACACCCTAGTACCTCAAAAATAGTCTATTAGACGCTAACTTTGGGAGTTAGAGGGTGACGTGAGTCATTTTTGAATGAAAATTGTTTCCTGGGTATCAATTATATTACTAATATTTTTTCCTTTGTGTAATAGTCCTGTAAGTCTAGGAGTAGTCTTGATTCTTGCTAGGTTTGGATTCGTAGCTATACTCTCATTCTTCTCCAGGTGGTGGTATTCCTATATTTTATTCTTAGTATACATTGGAGGGTTGTTGGTGTTGTTTATTTATGTATGTTTAATTAGGAGTAATTACCCGTTTTCAGGATCTGGAGGCTTGATTACCTTATTTTTCCTGTCCTCAATTATTTCCTATAGGATGAGCTTTAAGCCTCTTCCTAAGAGATTTTCGGGGATGTCAGTCTTTGACGTAGGGGCAGGTCTAGGAAGTAACTGATTCTTGTGGGTTTTTATAGGCCTGGTGGTGCTTCTTCTAGTGATATTGTTAGTAGTGGTTCGTGCTTCTGGTGCCGGAAGTGTGGTGGTTAAATAAAGATGATGAAGAAAGGTTTACAGTTTCCTGTATTATTATTCTCGTCCTTTATGGCCTTCAGTTTACTGTGATCTATAGTAAATAGACTAAGGTCCTCCATGATTCTAGAAGTGGAGTTATTCAGGGGCTCTTCCTTAAATTTCTCCTTTGCACTGGTTCTAGATAAAATTAGCATTAGCTTCGGGATAGTAGTAACTCTAATTTCAGGAAGGGTCTTTACTTTTGCCCACAAGTACATAGAAGAAGACCACTTTTCTGATCGGTTTCTATGAATTCTAATGGCTTTCGTGTTAAGGATGAACTTCTTAACTCTCTCTGGTTCACTGTTGTTTCTTCTAGTAGGGTGGGACGGCTTAGGAATTACCTCTTTCGCCTTAATTATCTACTATCAAAGAAGGGAGAGATTGACTGCTGGATTCCAGACTTTAATAATTAATCGGCTTGGGGATGCTTTAATCGTTCTGTCAACATTCTTGTTCGTATTAAGCCAGCAATTTTCCTTCTATTGTATGGAGGACTACTTCTTCAGTATCGGTCTAGTACTAATCTTGGCCTTGGCCGGTTTAACTAAGAGCGCACAATATCCTTTTAGAGCTTGGCTTCCTGCTGCGATAGCAGCACCAACGCCAGTTAGTGCCTTGGTGCACTCCTCGACTCTAGTGACTGCGGGGATCTTTTTGATTATTCGTCTTAGCTACAATATTCCTTTAGACTATACTTGTAAATCCATTCTGATCTTTACCGGTTCTGTGACTTGTCTTCTTGGGGGCTGAGCTGCTACCTATGAAAACGATCTGAAAAAGGTGATTGCCTTATCAACTCTTAGTCAACTAGGGGTGATGGTTTTCAGGCTGGGGTTGGGCTTGCCTAATCTGGCTCTATTCCACCTGTACACGCATGCTTTGTTTAAGGCTCTCCTGTTCTTAGCCGCAGGAAACATCTTGATGTCCAGGTACGGTTCCCAGGATATTCGACTACTCGGGGGTATTGGTGTGAGGATGCCTTATACTATGGTTATATTCAATATTAGAAGCTTATGCCTTGTCGGGGGGCCTTTCTTAAGGGCCTTCTATTCAAAGCATCTAATTCTGGAAATGAGAGCCTCCTCCTCCTTGAGTCTAGTGTCCTTTTTAATTATAATAGTGGCTACTTTCTTTACAGCTAAGTACGTAGTTCGTACTTTGAAGTGTGTGTCCTGATTTAAGCCCGTATCGCCTATTTTAAGGGTTCAATCTAATTTTTTTACCGTCTTTCCTGTTACTGTCCTAAGGATTGGCGGTATTAGGGGAGGAAAATTATTCGGATATATAGATTTAATAAATATAGAAGTTGCTACAATTTCTTTTTTCTGAAGCCTCTTAATTAATTTCGTGACCATTTCAGGCCTTATGGCAGGTTTCCTGAGCTCTAGTTCTAAAAGGTTCTTCTTGTCTACTCTATTTTTTCTTTCACCTAGCCTTAGGGTTAAGCCATTTAAACTGGTTAAGAGTCTAAACGTTCTTGATTACGGTTGACTTGAGCCTTCCAAAAGGATTGGTGTCTTAAAGGGGGCAAGAAAGCTGAGTTCTATTGGAAACTGGCCTGAGAATCAAGTCTTCGTGAGGGTTTTTTTCAGGATTTATCTCATCTCTATAATATTGTTTTACGTCTAGGGTTATAGGTTAAGTAATAAACCTTTGGCCTTCAAAGCCAGCAATGAGAAGTCTAACCTTGTGCTTAATTTCAATCTTCGGTCTAAAAGCCCTATGGAAGAAGTCTTGGGGCTTCCTTCTCCTTCCGGTTTCTCTATTTGGTGAAACGGGGGCTCAATTCTAGGTGTACTCCTAGTATTTCAAATTCTGACTGGCCTTTTCCTATCAATGCACTATACTGCGGACATGGTAACAACCTTCTCTTCTGTGATCCATACTATCCGTGATGCCCCTATAGGGTGGTTGTTTCGGAACCTTCACGCTAATGGGGCGTCGTTGTTCTTTGTCTTTATGTATATACATATTGGTCGAGGTCTTTATTATCAGAGGTATATTACACAACCTCATACTTGAATGGTGGGGGTGACTATCTTATTTGTAAGTATAGCAACAGCTTTCTTAGGATATGTATTACCCTGAGGACAGATATCATTTTGGGGAGCTACTGTAATTACAAATCTACTTTCTGCTATTCCTTACTTAGGTCCTTCGACAGTGGAGTGAATCTGAGGGGGTTTCTCGGTAGGTCAGTCGACACTAAATCGGTTCTTTTCTCTACATTTTATTCTACCATTTTTGATTGGAGGACTAAGTCTACTTCACTTAATCTTTCTTCACGAGAAAGGATCAACCAATCCTTTAGGTGACTTAAATCATATTAGTAAAATTCCCTTTCATCCCTACTTTACCTGAAAGGATATTGTAGGATTTCTGGTTCTGATTGGTATGCTAGTTATTTTAGGATTCTTTATGCCTACGGTCCTTGGGGATCCTGAGAATTTTATTCCGGCTAATTCAATGGTTACTCCTGTTCATATTATGCCTGAGTGATATTTCTTGTTTGCTTATGCCATTCTGCGATCAATCCCTAGCAAGTTGGGAGGTGTAATTGCTCTGGTAATGTCTATTGCCGTTCTTTACTTCTTACCTTTGGCTGGTCAAATCAAAGGGGTTGTTCCTAGGGCCTTCTCTGTGACTTATCAGCTAGTCTATTGGATCTTGATTGTAATATTCATTCTATTAACCTGGCTTGGGGCTTGTCCAATTGAGGAGCCTTACCTGGTGATTGCTGGAGTGATGACAGTTTTGTATTTCTCTAGATTTGGCCTCTTGGTTGGTTCATTCTTTTTAAGAAGACACCAGAATAAAAGTTAGTTTAGTTTAGTTTAGAAAAAAAATATAGGTTTGTCAAGCCTAAGTCTTGCTTATGCAGAACTAAAGACAAATAGCTTAAATTAAAGCTAGGCACTGAAGATGCCTCCATGGAGTATTCCTTTGTCAATTTGTTTCATTTGGTGTCTACTATCGGGACTTGTGTGTGTATTCTGCTTGGTGTTGCTTTTTTTACACTCTTAGAGCGAAAAATTTTAGGGTATGTTCAGATTCGTAAGGGGCCTAACAAGGTAGGAATCTGAGGAATTGTTCAACCCTTAGCTGATGCTGTAAAGCTTTTCGTTAAGGAGAAGATTCTTCCTTACGGAAGTAACAAGCTCTTGTTTTGAGTTGCCCCTGGTCTAAGTTTAGTTCTAGCAATAACTCTATGACATATTTACCCAAGCTCCTTCTCTTATAAATCAGTTACCTGAGGTGTGTTGCTATTTTTCTGCGTCACCGCTCTAAATGTTTATAGAACTCTGATAGCAGGTTGGTCTTCTAATTCTAAGTATGCTTTTCTAGGTTCTCTCCGGGCGGCTGCCCAAACTATTTCATATGAGGTGAGCCTTTTACTAATTCTTCTATTTAGGGGGTTCTCTTACATAACATTTTCTTGGGACGTGATAATAGAAAACTCTTTCCCCGTCTTAGTTCTCCTTGCTCCTATATTACTAGTCTGGTTTACTAGCACTGTGGCCGAGACTAATCGGGCTCCTTTTGACTTTGCGGAGGGGGAGTCTGAGCTTGTTTCAGGGTTCAACGTGGAGTTCGGGGGTGGTTTCTTTGCCCTTTTGTTTTTAGCTGAGTATGCTAATATCCTACTGATGTCAATACTAACAGTAATTCTTTTTAGGTTGAGGAATTATTTTTTACTAAGTGTTCAGGCTTTGCTAGTTTCCTGTTTGTTCTTGTTCGTCCGGGGGGCGTACCCGCGATTCCGTTACGACTTACTAATAATGCTATGTTGGAAGTCGTTCTTACCTTTTTCGCTGTGTGCTCTATCAATTATTCTACTTCAATACAGTTTCTTTTTTGATGGCTGATTTAGGCGATAGATTGTAAATCTATTTATGGTATTTCCTCTTGCTATGGTTATAAAATTAAGACTAATGAGGCTATTTTTTTCTATTTGTACCTTCGTGATTTTTCAGTCCCACTGCCTAAGATTATTAATTACTTTGGAGGCCATAATGCTTTCTATACTCTTATTTACTTGCAGGTTTTTTTCCTTGTATAGAAGAGTGCATTCCTTCTGGTTTCTCTGTCTCTTAACTTTAGCAGCGTGTGAGGCAGCTATAGGGCTCTCATTGCTGGTGAGAATTCTTCGTGTTCGTGGGAGGGATCAGACTTCTTTTCTATCTATAAACATATTTTTTGCAAAGTTACAATAGCGCGGAGCGTTGAGGGTAAAACTAACTTTCTTTGAGTATTTGAGGTCAATTAAACTTAATCGATGCTGCCAGTCCCGTTCAAGAGGAGATAATACTATTTCATGATCATGCCTTGGTTTTACTAATTGGTATTTTCAGATTTGTAGGAATTCTAGGGACCAAATTGGCTATAAACAAATTTACCAGTCGAACAACTATTGAGGCCCAACGGTTGGAGACTATTTGAACAATTGTTCCGGCTTTCTTGCTAATTTGATTAGCTCTTCCTTCGTTACGTCTTTTATACTTATTAGATGATTTAGCGGATAGAGACCTAAACTCTGGGATTATCCTAAAGAGGACGGGCCACCAGTGGTACTGAAGCTACGAGCTTCCTATTACTCGTGCTGAGTTTGATTCATATATGCTACCTGAGAGCGACCTGAATTTTGGGGATCACCGACTTTTGGAGGTAGATAACCGAGCAGTAGTTCCGTACCAGATAGACACAACTGTTATTACAACCTCGGCTGATGTTATCCATGCCTGGACCTTGCCTGCTATAGGGGTGAAAATGGATGCTGTACCCGGGCGGCTAAATTCAATGGGGATGTACGTTGAGAAGCCTGGTGTTTTCTACGGTCAATGTTCTGAGATTTGCGGGGCTAATCATTCTTTTATGCCAATTGTGGTAGAAGCTGTTAAATTAGACTCTATTTTATTTCCTAGTAGTATAAAGAGTACATTTACCTTCCAAGTAAAAAGTCTATCAAGTTAGGATCCTGAGTAAGTTAAAAAAACTAAAGGTCTGTGGAACCTTAATTCGACTAAGTCGCCAGGCTCGAAGTAGCGGTTAAAAACCGTACTCCGAATTGCAAACTCGGGAACGAATACTTAAAATTCCTACTTCTTTGCTCTTTTTGATGAAAATCTCCTGGAAACTCAAATCTTCCTGTGCCGAACACCGAAAAAGAAAGGACCTTAAATAGTATGATAGGTTCTTAAAACCTAGGCATTAGATCTGCCACCTTAAAAAACAATAAATTTTTTTGAAAACTTAGATTTAGTAGATGACATACCACCTCTAACAAAAGAAGAACTTGATCTTGAATTAAAAACCAAGATCATTAGTATAAGAAAAACAAAAACAAAGAATAAAAATCCTAAGGTTGGGCTTAATTGAGGCATGGTACTAGCGGCAGAGTCGTCTGCAGCCTTTTAATTAACAGTTAAACGCAAGTTTTGCTTCGCTAGTATTATGGGTGCTCTTCAGCATAAAGTTTTACAAGTAGAGAAAAAATGTATGCTTGAATAACACAAACAAAAATCTCAAATATATTATACCCTGTATTTAGCATAAGTATTAAAAAGAATGATAATCCAGATACCCTTGTTAAACAATTGGCAACTAAAGAAAGGACAATATGTCCGGCTCTAATGTTTGCGATTAGTCGAACCGTCAAAGTTAAAGGTCGAATCAGAATTCTCACTGTTTCAATTAAAACTAGGAAAGGAACTAATGCAGCCGGGGCCCCTGCTGGGGCCAAGTGCGCAGCAGATGCTGCGGGGTTATTTTGCCAACCCGAAACTAACAGGAGTCCCCACAATAAAAGTGCTAAAGAACTAGCAGTTCACAGGTTACTAGTAATCCCGTACACGTACGGGGCTAGCCCGATTAAATTTATTAGTACTAAAAAAAGTATTAGTGAAAATAAAAAAAGACTTAAAGGCGCTATAGTCTTCCGGACGTCAGAGTGAACCCCTGAAATAACACTAAAAAAAGTTATAATATGATTCTTAGAGTTAAAAACCGTAGAGAAAATTAAAACTAAAAACATAGGGCTTATCCACAACAAAAACCCGAGATTGATCTGGTTGCAGTCTAAGGCAGAAAATAAATCAGTTATCAAAACTCAGAGCTAAAAAGCAAAAAAAAAGGCCGAAACTTATCGCGATAATTCGCTTTCTGAGTGTCGTGTTTGGAAAGTACCAGGCTATAAGCACTTTTATCTCGAAAAGATAACGTGATAATTTTCACCACTGGTAGTTCCCAGCTATTCAGGCTAAGCGCTTTATGTCTCAAGGTAGACACGTGATTCCTCACTACTGAAAAAGGGGCACCTTCGGGTACCCCTACTATGTTACGACTTATCTCGTATAAAGTTAACGAGAGTGACGGGCGATTTGTGCACGTACTTCTTCTGTATTCATTTATTATTTTCGTTGAAAATTACTTTCAAGTCCATCTTAAAATATTCGTTAAATTTTTGTCCGAAAAAGATATTTATTGTAACTCACCTTATGCCTTTTTCATAGACTATATCATGACCTGTTTTCTTGTTTTATAACAAACTGTAACTTTCTAAAAAGGTTACTAAACGGCGACATATAAATTTTTAGAAAAAGTAGGGGCTCTTGCGGGTTATCTATTATCTGGTAAGTTCCCCTGAAAATAAAGTTCGCCGCCATGTCTTTTAAGTTTTAGTTTTCAAACCTTAGTCCTTAGATTTAAGTTTTGTCGGCAGATAGTAGGGTATCTAATCCTAGTTTCTCTTTTCCTTTGTGGTTTTTTCTTCAAAAAAGACAATCACAAGAAAATCATTTCACTAATTTTCCTTATGTTGTTGAAGACACCAAATCCAATTTTCTCATATCTCTTTAAGGTTTAACCGCGACTGCTGGCACCTAACTTTGTCAAGAGGATAAATCTACATTAAATTACTCTTTCGAGTATGGTTTAATATTTTTGGCTGGGTTTTGCGAAGCTGCGCTAGACTACCATACTAATGTGGAGATCATCTGAGGAAGAATTGAAACGAGTTGTCGATAGAGGATAGACCATTGTTGGGTTATGAGCCCAATAGCTTATTTCATTTAGCTGATCAATCGATTCCCTAACTCAGTCTAAAGCCCCTTCATTTCACTCGTGGAAGGTTCCGAATAAAAGAATAGCAAGAAAAGCAAGCAAGGCTGCGGCTATTTCTAAGGTTCTGGATCTAAACGAAACAATTCTGAGTATAGGGAAAAGTAAGGCTACTTCGACATCAAAGATTAAAAACAATACTACTAAAAGAAAAAATCGGGTTGAGAAAGGAGACCGAGACTCCCTTAAAGGGTCAAAACCACACTCAAACGCTGTCATCTTTTCTCCTATGTCAGAGTACTCTACGAACCTGGTGACAAAAAAGACTGCGAGCAAGATCGTAGATAAAAGAACGGCAAAAATAAAGCAGAATCTTAGCAACTTTTGAAAAAAAGCGGGAAAAGAAATATTCCAAATAAGGCTTTCAAAACCTAAGGTCGAAAAAGATAAAAGAAGAATAAATCGGGGCTGCTAACCTTGATTAGGGGGTATTCAACCTCCACTTCTATTGATAATAGTTTTATTTTGTTTCTTGGGTTGTACTCTGTTCATGACATGAGAGGTTAGGGTAAGATGCTTCGCTGCCTGCAGGCTTTTCAGAATTATTCTGCTTAAGCAGAATTTTAGCCTGGTTGAAGACCTATTTATCTGAGGCAACAGGGTGAGCTCTCTCCTAATCCTGCTGAGTTGTGTTCTTTGTTTCCTTTGTGTATTGACTACTCCTTATGAGAAAAGGCTAGGGTATATTTTAAATTTAGTACTTCTGGGGTTCTTCCTTTGTTTAGCTTTTTCCATGTCAAACATAATCCTTTTCTACGTTTTTTTTGAGGCTTCCTTGCTTCCTACGCTCTTACTAATTATCGGGTGGGGTTACCAGCCTGAACGTTTACAGGCTGGGACATATATAATGCTTTATACCGTAGCTGCTTCCCTTCCTCTATTTCTAATTATGATCTGGTGGTGCATAAGCAGGGGGAGAAACGATATATACATTCAAAAAAGCTTAATATATACGGTATCTTCCGTAATGGTTCTTTTTATTCTGGGGGCTTTCCTAGTGAAGCTTCCTATATACTCTGTACATTTATGGCTTCCTAAAGCTCATGTGGAGGCTCCTTTAGTAGGGTCAATGATCTTAGCGGGGATTCTCCTAAAGCTAGGAGGGTACGGGATTTTCCTAATGAGGAGAAGGTTCTCTCTAAGAAAAAACATGAGAATAATTATCCTTGTGGCTATTAGAATTTGAGGAGGCCTTCTAGCAACTTTCATTTGTCTCCGGCAGATTGATGTTAAAGCCTTAGTGGCCTACAGATCTGTGGGGCATATAGGGATTGTTAGGTCAGGTTTTATCCTTGATAGTTACTGAGGGGTCACTAGTGCACTAATTACTATGCTGGCTCATGGTTTCTCAAGCTCAGGGCTATTTTGTTTAGCCTATTTCACGTACTCAAAAAGCCATACTCGTAATATACCCTATATAAGGGGGTTACTACAGCTTTACCCTATTTTGAGGTTCTGGTGGTTCTTGTTTTGTTGCATCAACATAGCTGCTCCCCCAACTTTAAATCTAGTAGGGGAGCTTCTGATTTCGGTTGCTCTGTGGCAAAGAAGGGGGTACTTAGGGGTCGTAATGGGTCTAATAGTGTTCTTTAGCGCTGCTTATAATATGTACCTTTACACAAACATTAACCACGGGTTTCACTCTAACTTCTTAGGAAGGAGAGGCTCTTTGGCTAGCTATGAAAACTTAAGTATATTTTTACATATAGCCCCTCTCCTACTTCTAATAAAAGGTAACTTATTTTATTCTAACAGATTCGGAGGGAAATCCCTTCTTTGAATTACAAAATCAACGCTTTTTAAATAAGCTACTCCGAAACATAGATCCTCATCAGTAAATGCTAACATACAAGAATAATCAAACAACGTCAACAAAATGTCAGTATCAGGCTGCTCCTAAAAACCCAATATGGTGCCCTCTGTCAAAATGCATTAGTGCAAGTCGAAAGAAACACACAGTTAAGAAGGTTGCCCCAACTAAAACATGAAGACCATGGAACCCTGTGGCGATGAAGAATGCTGAACCATAAACTCTATCAGCGATAGAGAAAGCTGTTTCGGCGTACTCTCCGTATTGAAGTCAGACAAAATAAAATCCTAATATTAAGGTTAACAGTAACCCCGTTATAGCACTTTTATGGTCAGCTTCTTCAATGGCATGGTGAGCCCATGTGACTCTAACACCAGACAGAAGTAGTACAGAAGTATTTAGCAGGGGAACCTGGAAGGTCTCTAAGGTCTGAATCCCCAGTGGAGGCCAAACTGACCCAATCTCAATAGAAGGGGCTAAGCTGGCGTGAAAGTAAGCTCAGAAGAACGCGAAAAAGAAACATACCTCGGACACAATAAATAAGAAAATCCCGGTCTTCAGTCCTTTCACTACTATGGCTCTATGGAATCCTTGAAGCGTAGACTCACGGGTAATGTCCCGTCACCACAAATAAGAAATTAAGGCTACTGAAACTGTGCCAAGTAGTAATAAATAGAAATTAGCTGTTTTAATATAGTAAACTAACCCAACCGGCATAGAAAGAATCCCGAAGGAACCCAGCAGAGGTCAAGGCCTATATTCTACTAAATGAAAAGGGTGCTGTTGCATATAATAGTATATATGTATAAAAATTATACAAGATGAGTTTTTTAAGTAGTCGCCGGGTGAACGGATGTTATTGATGTTAACGAACAGGATATTAATCACTACTTTTGTCTTCAGCTAACGTCTTATTTCTTTTTATCATAATAATCGGTCCTGTATTAAGGCTAGTCTCCAGAAGCTGAGTGCTGGCGTGATTAGGAGTCGAGCTGGCCTTCTTTGGTCTAATTCCACTAATAATCTCTGGGAAGTATTTCAGTATCAGAAAAGAGGCTACTCTAAAGTATTTCTGTATTCAGGCCTTAAGAAGAGCCCTCCTTTTCGTGTCTGGTATACTAATCTTTTTTAACTTTAACATATACGTCGAGCTTATCTTCCTGTTAAGTCTATGCTTAAAGCTTGGGTTATTCCCTGGTCACTTCTGGGTTCCTTCAATCGTCAGGGGGCTAGACTGGTTTCCTTGTCTTTTATTATTGACCTGACAGAAAATCGCCCCCCTGGCGTTCTTGGTATTGTGTGTTAATCTTAATGATATGATATCTTCCCATTATTTCTTGGTTCTAGGAGGTTTAAGGGCGCTAGTAGGGGGTATGATTGGTAATAACCTCCACAGAGTTCGAGGGATAATTGGTGCTTCATCTGTTTCTCATATGGGCTGGACGGTTCTGGGGTCTATCTCAGGGGGTATGTGGCTATATTTTTTTCTGTATTGTGGAGTTCTTTTCTTAACCTTGGGGTATTTATGAAACTCCCACTTCTTATCTTCTATTAGAATCCTGAGTCTTTCTGGAATCCCTCCTTTTGCCATATTCGTGGGGAAGTGAAGGGTAATCTCAAACGCTATCGCAGCAGGAGTAGGAGCTCATTTCCTTGTACTTCCTATCCTCGGATCCCTTCTTAGCCTAGTTTTCTATCTAAAATTTATGTATACTTTTTATTTAAATGAGGTCAAGAGCGTGCTGAGGGTGGAACTTTTACCTTTAGCCTTGTTAAATTTTGGGGGACTGGGTTATTTGCTAATAACTTAGTTTTTGGTGACCGAAATGTAGGTGATAAACTTTTAATTTATTCATGAGTGCTCTCCC